CAGAGCTGTATGCATTATATGGACAGCAAGTAAACGACCGGGATCATTCAATACAACGGTATGAACACGATACCAAGGCAAACCCATGAAAATACCCCTTTCTCAAAGAAAAATAGACACTCTGTAACTTTATTGCATTGGAAAAAACAAAAACTATGCTATGGACCCCCCCTTTCAGTGGATTATCTCGGAGAAAGGATTAATATTTGTCTTATATTTGTTTTCTTTAGTAATAAGGGAACAATTCAGTTCGTAGGAAAAAAGAGAAGCAGATTTATTCTATACCCGATAAGTACCAATACGCAATGGGAGTTTATTCCATTTTCTATGAACGAATGCATCCATATTTGTTCATCATTCAAAAGACTTATTCGTAATAATTTTGTTTTATTTGTTCTATCTTCCTTCCCTTTTTTTGTGAATTTCTCCAATCTATGGATAAAATATGATAAAGACCGATACTATATAAGACAATAAACCCATTGTTACGCTTCCACATCAAAGTGAAATATAGTACTTAATTCTTTCGTCATTCATTTAATGCCTATTGGTGTTCCAAGAGTACCTTTTCAACTTCCTGGAGAAGGATTTGTATCTTGGATTGACATATAATGCGACTTGTCAGATATAGTGGGTCATATGGGATTTCCCCGTTCTCTCCCCCGATGGAGATATCCTCTGTTTCGCCCAAGAAAGATTGATTGAATTATCAAAAATTTGGAGCGTGAAGTGCAATGAAGTGCAATTAGATCCATTTGTGGGGGGTAGTCAGATTAATATTATCAATTAGAACAATTTATGGTTGGCTTAGTTGGTCGAATAAAATGAAGTATTCAGGCTCCGTTTAGACAAAACCTAATTGTGAATATATTTATGATTACTACTTCTATTTATATGATAAACTTATATCATAAATGATTCTATATAATTCTAAATTTATAGAAATTTAGAATTATATAGAAAGAGGAGTGATCTCAATAATCAATTGAGTAATATGATGAATACGTCGAATATTTGGCGGAAACGATAAAAGAAATGAATTGAAAAAGAAAGTTGTAACACAAAGACAAAGACGTGGTATTGGGGTCATTTGTCCTATATGTGCAAATCCAAATCGGGCAGATCTTTACTCGGAGTAGAGCATAAACCTAAAAAAATGGAAAAACCCATTCAGGAACAAGAAAATGACATCGTGATTTAGATTGGATCGCGATGAAAGAATACATCAATGATAAGTTCGTTCAATAAGTTTAGTGAATTCTTTTTTTATTATAGATAAAGAGGCCAAAACTTATATCCTTCTTTAACTTTTAAAATGGAAGAAAAACCCCTTTCGTTAGAAGTTAGAAAGAGCCTGCTATGAAAAAAAGGGGGGGCTGGAATCTACAATCTACACATTGATTCTTTTTTTTTAGCAATTTTTGTTGAACCGTATGCATCAAAAGGTGCATGTACGGCTTCTACGGGATACAAATTTTATCCTAATCAACCGACTTTATCGAGAAAGATTACTTTTTTTAGGCCAAATGGTTGATACCGTTATCTCGAATCACCTTATTGCTCTTATGGTATATCTCACTCTAGAAAGCGATACCAAAGATCTGTATTTATTTATAAACTCTCCTGGCGGATGGGTAATGCCCGGAATAGCGATTTATGATACTATGCAATTTGTACGACCCGATGTACAGACAATATGCATGGGATTCGCCGCTTCCATGGGATCTTTTCTCCTGGTCGGAGGAAAAATTACCAAACGTATAGCATTCCCTCACGCTTGGCGCCAATGAATTTTTTATTTGAGAGACAAAAGAAGACTATGCCTTCGCCATATGAAAATGAAATATGAATTATTAAGTAATAATAGCATGGCACTTTGAATTCGATATGAGAAATTTTTTTTTTTATTTTTTTTTTTTCAAAATATTAGATTATGTATCGAAAGAGTAGTATGAGATAAAGGGTATTTCGGATTTTATCTTATCTATCAGGGTCAGCGTCACAAACTTTTTTTAACGACGGAAGGCTCTTAACAATATTTATGTTATGCAAGAATATAAACTAAAGAAAAAACAATCATGTTTTTTCTTTAGTTTATATTTGAAAAAAAAAAGAAACTTTGGGATTGCTGAATCACAGACGAAATAAATATAGAAAGCAACGGGGCCATCATAGTATTTTTAAACTCCTCCAAAAAGAAGGGTGGTAATTGGATCATTTACCAATCTGGGTCTGACAGACCCTATATTTTTATTTTCTCTTTCTTCCACAGAAAGTGAATTCCATTGTAGAGCCGTATGCAATGCGCAAAAGATGCCCGTACGGTTGTTCAATTCTATCTTTTATTATTATTCTTTATATCTTCTCCTCGCCTCATCGTGCGACATAGACATAGAGGACCCATTTTTTATATCAGCAGGGTAATGATCCATCAACCTGCTGCGGCTTTTTATGGAGCACAAACGGGGGAATTTGTCCTGGAAGCGGAAGAATTACTGAAACTACGCGAAATCATGACAAGTATTTATGCACAAAGAACGGGCAAACCCTTATGGGTTGTATCTGAAGACATGGAAAGGGATACTTTTATGTCAGCAACAGAAGCCCAAGCTCATGGACTTGTTGATCTTGTAGCGGTTAAATAAAAAAAATAACAGGGATTTCACACAAATCCGCGATTTCAAATTTTCTTACTCCTTAGGAGATTTAATATTAACCTATTAAATAGAAGTAATTCATAATCATCCGGTTAGGATCGATCTAAACCAGCTTATTATGTATACGATTCAGCATGCCAACTATTAAACAACTTATTAGAAACACAAGACAGCCAATTAGAAATGTCACGAAATCCCCCGCTCTTGGGGGATGTCCTCAGCGCCGAGGAACATGTACTAGGGTGTATGTGCGATTCGTTCAGATCACGGACTGGGACAAAAGAAACTAAATAATTTTTCCAGTATCAATGATCAATACCAGTAAATAGGATAGAATGGAAAAACTTCATTCATTGTCTAAAAAATATCTATCATACCCTTTTATTGTGTATGAAATTTTTGGTTTCCATTGGTGCAAATCCAATCGCCTCTATTTTCAATTTAAGATGAGAAAAAATTCCCCATTGGTAACAAATGGTTATCCAGTAAGCGGGGTAAATCCTATTTCATTTAAAAAGCAGAAAGATTGTTCCTCTACTCTTGCAAGAACGGACTAACAGGGTCAGCTACTCAGCGAATCTTCATAATTAGATATCGTTACTGTATAGGTAGATCTCGTTGTGAAAGACCTATTACTGCATAATTCATGGGTAGAGCCAAAAAGTGTGAACTGTACAAGTTCTCAATAGCATTGATTAAATCAAGGAAGGGGCTCCGGTGTATAGAGAGGACCTCACCGTTTAGGAAGTAACCATAGAAACGAAAGAACCCATTATTTATTTATCCATTTTTTCAATACAATTTCGTATTTCGAGGCGAAATGTCTGGAAAAAAAAAAGAGCGTGGTCAGGAAGGTTATAGTAGCAAAAGCCATTGGAATTTGGATTTTATACACTGGAATAATCCGTTTTGTTATTAATAGACTAGAAAAGGGGAAAAGAATAACTAAAAGAAGGGAAATTCGTTAGTTATTTATCAAAGTTTCATTTATTCAATGACCAGAATTAGACGAGGATATATAGCTCGGAGACGTCGAAGAAAAATTAGTTTATTTGCATCAAGCTTTCGAGGGGCTCATTCAAGACTTACTCGAACTATTACTCAACAGAAAATAAGAGCTTTGGTTTCGGCTCATCGGGATAGAGATAAGAAAAAGAGAGATTTTCGTCGTTTGTGGATCACTCGGATAAATGCAGTAATTCGCGAGAATAAGGTATCCTATAGTTATAGTAGATTAATACACAATCTGTACAAGAGGCAGTTGCTTCTTAATCGTAAAATACTTGCACAAATAGCTATATTAAATAAGACTTGTCTTTATATGATTTCCAATGAGATCAGAAAATAAGGAGATTGGAAGGAATCCATTGGAAGGTTTTCAAATGGGGTTACCTGGAGAATGAACTCTGGGAAGGTAGAGTAGAAATCATTATGATAATAAAGTCGTCAAAATGAGTGAACACATTCAAAAAAAAAAGATTTATTGCCAATTCTTGTTTTTTATGACTGACGACACGACAATCAAATCTTGATTCTCGTATTTTTCGAACAAAACATCAATCCGCGTTTGAGTTCGGATTGGAATTTTGATTCAATTGAAGAGTAAGCCTATTTTTTTCTGGTTCTAAGACCAGTAGTTCTAGTAGTCGACTCGCTTCTTTCAAATTGTTTCTCATTATTAAGAAAAGGTAACGAAGATAAAATACGAGCTTGTTTTATAGCAATAGTAATTAATCGTTGTTGTTTTAAAGTCAATCTATTCACCCGTCTAGATAATATTTTTCCTTGTTCACTAATAAATCGACTAATTAAACTCATGTTTCTATAATCAATTCGATCCCCCGGTTGGATCGGGGGCAAACGCCTACGAAAAGATCGTTTGGATTTAAGAAAGAGTCGCTTGGATTTATCCATGATTTTGTTTATTCCTTATACCTAAAATCCTATTTCAATCGGATCAAAAATTATATATTTCTATTTGAAATAGAAATATATAATAAATAAAATTGAAATACATAAATATATAAAATATATAATTATAATAAATAATTAAATAATTAATTCTAAATTATAATAGATAAGAATTTTTCAATATTATTTATTATATAATATATAATGTAATATTATTGATATAATCTAATGTTATTAGACATTTTTCATGTTCTTTTGAAGAGTAACACACAGGTACTCGATTCGATCTATTTCTTTATCTCCCCGTGAACCGTATGTTTGTAACAACAGGGACAGAATTTTCTCAATTCCAATCGACTAGGCGTATTGTATCGATTCTTTTGAGTACTATATCTGGAAATGCCCGTTGATCCCTTATTACTACTCTTTCGAACACAACTGGTACATTCTAAAATAACCGTTATTCGAACATCTTTACCCTTGGCCATAAGCCTCCTTTGAGTTTTTGATTCAACCAACTCTTCTCTTTTCCGATCCGAAGCGAAGAATAAGAAAGAAATACAAAAATAGAAGTTACTAACCCGAAATCAAATTCTAAAAGATTTCGTTGCAATCAATATAGAAATATCAATAGAGTAATAGTCAATAAAATAATAAGTAATACAATAATTTCTAATTCTATTTAGAATCGCCATACAGTATTTCATTTTAGTACCGTTTATTATACTGTTGCCCTAGCCGCATTTTCATTTCCGTTCTCGCTCTAGTCTATTATGAATGAAATAGGAACCTGAACCCGAGTTTCACTGAGCGGAGGTTGAATTCACCTTTTTTCTTTATCTTTACTGCCTTATCTTATTCGATCTAATTCTAAAAAAAAAAAGGGGGGGGCGGATTAGTCACAAATATTTGATTGTATCTCTAATCTTTTTCACCCCTTCCCATGTCAATAACTAAAACGAAAAAAAAGGGAATGTCAGCGCATCTGGGAAAAAACGATTGATCTCTATCAATAGACCTGCCAAAGAACCGAACCATAGAGCACTTAGTACCGGTGCCACGGAGAGATATGTTTTTAGATCTCGCATTTTAACTCCTCCTTCTTTATTCTGTATTGTAATACATTATATTATGGTAATACATATAGTATCATAGATATAGTTAGGGCCGCTTTTATTTGTACGCGGAATCCCTAATTCAAATTGAAATCTACAATGATTCAGTAGATAAGATTTTTCTTTTCTTAAAACAGAAAAATAGGCCCCGTTCCGCCTGAGAATTCCCGAAAAATATTCATTTTTTTTTATGGCGGGTTTCATCATAATCATATAAGTCCTTTCTTTTTTTTTATGGTATATGATATGAGACCAAAAAGAAAAGAAGAAATAGCAAGATAAATTGTGTATATTAATGGAAGAAATCAGGATGTGGAAAACAAGACAGGGATTCTCTACAATGACACTGTAGACCAATTGAAAGGGATGTAGCGCAGCTTGGTAGCGCGTTTGTTTTGGGTACAAAATGTCACGGGTTCAAATCCTGTCATCCCTACCTATTCCTTCTCCTCTGAGCAGTAAGGAGGGGTCAATGTCAATTGAGATCGATTCAAATTGGATATACATAATCTTTAAATTTATTATATATGAGTTTTATTATATATGCATGCAAGATGTATTAGGGTTATAAAAAGAATCTTCTTCTTTCGAATCTTATCTTATCTATTGGGATAAGAAAGCGCTCTTAGTTCAGCTCGGTAGAACGTGGGTCTCCAAAACCCGATGTCGTAGGTTCAAATCCTACAGAGCGTGATTCCGCTCTTGTTAGGCCGAAAATTCCACTGCAATAATTGAACAGCAAGACGAATTTGCCCTCCTGCGGATTAAAGAAAGGAGGAGGTCGGTCAAAAAAAAAAGGAGATGTTAATTAATCAAAGGTCTAACTGATCACCACGCCTGTATTGTAAATATGCAGTTACGAATAATCCAGCCAAAGTAATAGGAATTAGACCTAAGACGATTCCAAATAGAAAAACTTCAATCATTTCAATTTGTTTGAAAGGGAAGAAAAAGAGAGGTAATATATATCCTTAATTAAATATTAATCCGTATTGCCCATGAATCTCCATGAACCTCAATGACCAATAATTGGCAATTGTCGCGGTAAGGAACTATAGAATATATGGAATACCACATAAATATTTCTTTTTATGAATTGCTCATTCAATTAATTTCAAATAAGTCGTATCTTGCTCAGACCAATAAATAGAACTGAGGTTATAGTTAAAGCCGCTAGTAGAAAACCGAAATAACTAGTTATAGTAGGCATGAAGGAGCTAAATGAAATATGTTCTTTTTATACATATGTTTATAAAGCACTTCCCTAAGTTTCAATTCTTTTGAAAGATAAGAAGATAAGCAAAAATACCAATTGACAGAATAAGTTCAATTGAAAGTTTTTTTCATCAATCATTATTATTATAGACGGTACTAATAAAAATAGATTGACAGGGGTAGAAAAAGAAATCAATTCATCATTCGTGACATTTACCGATCCCATAATGCCAAATCAACAGATTCATTGGGCAACTCTTGAGTAAATTATTAAAATAATAATAAGAACTATGTTGTGTAATTTCAAATTTCATTAAAAAAATGAAACTTTATTTGACTCAATATGGAAGAAAATTAGAAAATCATTTCTACTTTGATCCTTTCTTTGTTTTTATTGTATCGTGTATATTGAATCCATTTTCTATTTTAGAATAAAGAGTGGCCTTTTAATATCTTTTACTTTATTTATATTTATTTATATTTACTTTTAATAATTTATAATAATTTCATTTTCTAATTTTAACTCATTAGATTCAGTAGTCGGTTCATTCACATAATATCTCGAATGAGAAAAAAACGGGTATGGGTATCGCACAATCAGA